ACGAAACGATGATTTTTTTCAACAAATCATAAAGACATTGGAACACTTTATTTTATTTTTGGTGCATGAGCAGGAATAGTTGGAACTTCACTAAGACTTATTATCCGTGCTGAACTAGGACAACCAGGAAGTTTAATTGGAGATGATCAAATTTATAATGTAATTGTCACCGCCCACGCTTTTGTAATAATTTTTTTTATAGTTATACCTATTATAATTGGAGGATTTGGTAACTGATTAGTACCTTTAATATTAGGAGCCCCTGACATAGCTTTTCCTCGAATAAATAATATAAGATTTTGACTTCTTCCGCCTTCTTTAACATTATTACTTATAAGAGGAATGGTAGAAAGAGGTGTAGGAACAGGGTGAACTGTCTACCCTCCCCTTGCCGCAGGAATTGCCCATGCCGGAGCATCTGTTGATATAGGAATTTTTTCACTTCACCTAGCTGGAGTTTCTTCAATCCTAGGTGCTATTAACTTTATAACAACTGTTATTAACATGCGACCTAAAGGTATAACTTTAGATCGTATACCACTTTTCGTCTGATCTGTTTTCATCACTGCTATCCTTCTCCTACTTTCACTTCCAGTCCTAGCAGGAGCAATTACAATATTATTAACAGATCGTAATCTTAATACATCATTTTTTGACCCCGCCGGAGGAGGAGATCCTGTTTTATATCAACACCTATTCTGATTTTTTGGACATCCTGAAGTATATATTTTAATTTTACCAGCTTTCGGAATAATTTCTCATATTGTAAGACAAGAATCTGGTAAAAAAGAATCCTTTGGTACCTTAGGAATAATTTATGCAATATTAGCTATTGGAATTCTAGGATTTGTAGTATGAGCTCATCATATATTTACAGTAGGAATGGATGTAGACACTCGAGCCTACTTTACCTCCGCAACAATAATTATTGCCGTCCCTACCGGTATTAAAATTTTTAGATGATTAGGAACCCTTCATGGAACTCAACTTACCTATAGGCCTTCCCTTCTATGAGCCCTTGGATTTATCTTCTTATTTACTGTAGGAGGTCTAACCGGAGTTGTCCTAGCCAACTCCTCAATTGATATTATTCTTCACGACACCTACTATGTAGTAGCTCATTTTCACTATGTACTTTCTATAGGAGCAGTATTTGGAATTTTTGCTGGTATCAACCATTGATACCCTTTATTCACTGGTTTATCTCTAAATCCAAAATGACTAAAAATTCATTTTCTCACTATATTTATAGGAGTTAATATTACTTTCTTCCCATTACATTTTTTAGGATTAAACGGAATACCTCGTCGATATTCAGATTATCCAGACGCATACACTTCCTGAAATGTTCTTTCCTCAGTAGGATCTATAATTTCCTTGTGTGCAGTTTTAGGCTTCATTATTATTATCTGAGAAAGATTAATTTCATCTCGTAACACAATTTTCTCATTATCACAGCCATCTTCTATTGAATGAGAACACAACTACCCACCCGCTGATCACAGATATATAGAAATCCCAATAATTTCTAATTTCTAAAATGGCAGAAAATGCACAAGATTTAAGCTCTTGCCATGAAGAATTATTTCTTCTTTTAGAAAACTCAAACAAATGCCAACATGAGGTTACCTAAGATTTCAAGATAGAGCTTCTCCTTTAATAGAAAACTTAACTTTTTTCCATGATCACGCAATAGTAGTCCTAATTTTAATTACCACATTCGTAGGATATATAATACTATCTCTTGTATCAAACTCATTTGTAAACCGTTACCTCTTAGAAAATCAAAATATTGAAATTATTTGAACAGCCCTTCCCGCAATTATCCTTATTTTCATTGCACTACCTTCCTTACGACTCCTTTACCTTTTAGATGAAGTTAACAACCCTAATCTTACCTTAAAAACCATTGGTCATCAATGATATTGAAGATATGAATATTCAGATTTTATACAAGTAGAATTTGACTCCTATATAATCCCAACTAACGAATTATCTCCCTCAGGATTTCGTTTACTTGATGTAGACAATCGAACAATTCTTCCAATAAGAACCCAAATTCGAGTTCTTATTACAGCTGCCGACGTAATCCATTCCTGAACAGTTCCAGCTCTTGGTGTAAAAGCTGATGCTATCCCAGGTCGATTAAACCAAGTAAGATTTTTCCTAAATCGACCAGGTTTGTTTTTTGGTCAATGTTCAGAAATTTGTGGTGCTAACCACAGATTTATACCCATCGTTATTGAGAGTGTATCAGTAGACACATTTCTAAATTGAATGTCTTCTTATGAATCTTCGCCCGATGACTGAAATAATAAGTGTAGGTCTTTTAAACCTAAAATAGTAGAAATACTTCAGGTGATTAATAAGATGCCTGATTTAAAAGGGTAACAGTGATATTGTTAATTATGTAAACTCATTTACTCTTATTATTAAAAAGATAAGCTAAATTAAGCTAGTGGGTTCATACCCCATTTATGAGATTTTTTTTCTCTCTTTTTATTACCAAATAAAGCTATAGTTTAATTTAAAATTTATGATTTGCACTCATAAGATATTTCCCAAAATTAGCTTTATTAAATTTATGATTAATTTTCATATTTAAAATTTACTTATCCTCATTAAATGCTCTCTTCTTTTTCTTCTTAATTATAGGTCTTACTTTAGCCTCCTCTTCTTCATCATGATTTGGAATATGAACAGGACTGGAATTAAATCTATTATCTTTTATCCCTCTAATTATATCTAGCAACACCCGTTATTCCTCAGAGGCTGCTTTAAAATATTTTCTCATTCAAGCCTTAGGGTCTTCATTAATTATTTTCGCAAGCTCTATACTTTTATTTTCATCCCAACTATTCTCAATTATTTTAACTATAGCCCTTCTATTAAAATTAGGAAGAGCCCCCTTCCATTTTTGATTCCCTCAAATTATAGAAGGTTTATTATGACCTCAAGCAGCTATTTTAATAACATTTCAAAAAATTGCTCCTTTATTTATACTATCCTATTTAATTGATATATATAATATTTCTCATATTTTAATAATAAGAATTATTTTATCAGCGGTTGTTGGGGCTATTGGAGGAATCAATCAATTATCGCTTCGAAAAATTATAGCTTTCTCTTCAATCAATCACATAGCTTGAATAATTACCGCTTCAATAATAAGAGATATTCTTATAATATTATATTTTATCTTTTACTTTATCATTACAACTTCTATTGTAATAATTTTTCATTTTATACAAACATTTCATTTTAATCATATCTATAATAATAACAATACCACACCTTCAATAAAATTTATTTCATTTTTATCTCTCCTTTCACTAGGAGGGCTTCCTCCATTTACCGGATTTTTTCCAAAATGAATCCTTATTCAAGAAATAAATAACTACAAATTATATTTTATTCTTTTTGTCCTTCTTCTTTCAGCCCTAGTCACACTCTATTATTACTTACGACTCTCATTGTCCTCTTATAATTTATCTTCTTTAAAATTAAAATCTAACATCTTAACAGAAAAAAAAACTCTTTATACTCCTATTTTTATTAGATTAAACCTTTTTGGTCTCATTTTACCTATCTCTTTCTTAGTTTTTTAAATTAAAAATTAGTTAATTTATAATATAAGTTTGTCAAACTTAAGTAATCTTTATAAAGATATTTTTAAATGCCTCAAATAGCTCCCATAATATGAGTTAACTTAATAATTATAACTCTAATTTCCTTTATTTGCTTTATAATTATCAACTACTTTATTTTCCTCCCTAAAAAAAAATCATCAAATCTTGAAAACTTTATTCCCATAGAAAAAACTTGAAAATGATAACTAGACTATTCTCAGTTTTTGAACCATCATCTAGATTAATAAATTTACCACTAAATTGAATATCTACTATACTAGGATTCTTATTTATTCCTTACCTTTTCTGAGTCTCACCCTCACGATGATCCCTCTTATGAGCTAAAATTAATTCTACTCTTCATAATGAATTTCTTACTATTTTAGGCCCAGCTCACAAAACAAGAACAATTATTTTTATTTCTTTATTCTCAATAATTGTTTTTAATAATGCACTAGGACTTTTACCTTACGTATTTACAAGAACTAGTCATTTAGCTATTACTCTAACCCTATCTTTACCATTATGGTTAACTTTCATAATTTATGGTTGATATAATCACACCCAACACATATTTGCTCATATAGTGCCCTTAGGAACACCAACTATTTTAATGCCGTTTATAGTATTAATTGAAACTATTAGAAATATTATTCGCCCAGCAACTCTAGCTGTTCGTCTTGCAGCTAATATAATAGCAGGTCACCTTTTATTAACACTGTTAGGAGGGACAGGGCCCTCATTAAGAGTCTCTCTTGTCTCCATTTTATTGTTTACTCAAATCCTATTGCTCTTATTAGAATCTGCAGTTGCAGTTATTCAATCCTACGTATTTGCAGTCTTAAGAACATTATTCTCAAGAGAAGTTAACTAATGACATCTTCACATGGACATCACACTTACCACTTAGTAGATATAAGACCTTGACCCCTTACTGGCTCGATTAGAGCTATAATACTAACCACAGGCTTAGTTAAATGATTCCACCAATTTAATCCAGATCTTCTTATATTAAGTTTCATTGCAACTATTTTAACTATAATCCAATGATGACGTGATATTACACGAGAAGGTACGTATCAAGGCCTTCATACTGAAATTGTAATAACAGGACTTCGATGAGGTATAATTTTATTTATCGTTTCAGAAATTCTATTTTTCTTCTCTTTCTTTTGAGCTTTTTTTCATAGAAGACTATCCCCTGCAATTGAAATTGGTGCAGCATGACCTCCTAAAAGAATTTTACCATTCAATCCTTTCCAAATCCCTTTATTAAATACAATTATTCTTCTCAGATCTGGAGCAACAGTTACATGAGCTCACCACGCAATTATAGAATCAAATCAAACACAAGCCTTACAAAGACTTACTATTACAGTAATCCTAGGGATTTACTTTACAACTCTTCAAGCTTACGAATATTTAGAAGCCCCATTTTCAATTGCAGATTCCGTTTTTGGATCAACTTTTTTTGTAGCCACAGGTTTCCATGGCCTCCATGTAATTATTGGGACGACATTCCTTTTTATCTGCTTATACCGATTATTTTTATGTCATTTCTCTGCCAAGCATCATTTTGGATTTGAGGCAGCCGCATGATATTGACATTTCGTAGATGTTGTCTGACTTTTCCTCTACATCTTTATTTATTGATGAGGAGGTTAAATCTTCCTGCTTTATATTCAAAATAATTTATGAGGTTAATGTCAAAGGAAAGGCTTCTAACCTATTTCTTAAGCGGTTAAATTCCGTTTACACCTCTAAGTTTTTATAGTGTAATTTAACACATTACATTTTCACTGTAAAAATAAAGACTTTTCTTTTAAAAACTTTCACAAAATAAGTAGCAAAATAAAACTCATAAAATTAATTTAATTTACTAATTCTTTATTTTTCCTAGATACAACTATTACTCATAAAATTTTATTTCCATTTCACTTAACTGAAAAAAAATTATCTATAAACTCTATACCACAAAAAACCCTCAACCTCTATTAAAAAAAAATTCCTTCATCTCCTCTAAATCACCACCCTCATTTAACTAATAATTCTCCTATATTACTTAATAACAAAATCCTTAAATCCGCCCAATTTTTTCCTATTTCAAACCTTAACCTACTTACACTTCATTTACCTAACCCTCTTTTCCACTCTCAACCCTACTTAAATAAAATTAAAACTTCTAAATAAAATCCTTTAAAATACCTTATTTTTTCCTGCCTTATTATTTTTTTAATCTATTCTTAAATTATTATATTTTATACTATTCAAACTATTCACCACTATCCCTCAAAAATCCTCATAATTTTCCTTATCTTTATAATCCTCCAAAAAAAATTCCTATAAAATTTCACCCACATCCCCTACAATTTAAATCCAACCCATAAAATCTATTCCCTCAACGACCGACTATTATATTTACTAATAACTTATTTCCCCAATTTTTCCAAAATTAACCCCACTCTCCCAAACTAATCTCCTCATTAGTTTGAAACCTCCTATAATAAATAAAACCCTAAACTAAACCTTTTAAAGCACCTATTTATCCCACCTCACTAACTTTTCCTTTTGAATTATTTTAACCAAAATACACTCACCTCAGCTATTGAATTAAACATATTTAAATCAATCTGCCTAATTACACATATATCTTATCTTCTTTAATAAATTCTCCTTATTAACTTTTCTTAAAAAAAAATTATTCACACCGTAACTACTATTTAAATATTATTCAATTTTTAAATTTTAAATAAAATCCCCCATCTCCAATCTTACCTAAATATAAATTCTATTATATTATACAACTTTTTTTCTTTTCTATTAATAAAACAAATTTCTAATTAATTTCTAAGTACACTTTTAATTAACTACTTTCAGACTTACTAGTCACATTTACAGCTTCAATGTAATATTCTTATATTAAATTATAAAAGTAAATTTATACTAAAAATACAAGCACTAACCTTATTAAAAAAATTTTTATAAAAATTTTAACCCTGTTATCCTGTAAAATGTTTATAAAAACAGATTTATCTATCAACTCTTCATACATACCCTGCCCACCTAAACACTCAGACCACCCCTTATCAGCCAAAATAATATAATCTCCCCCTCTCTGGTATCTAATTTTTGACATATTATATGTTGACAAAAATGGTATATTTCACATAGATCCTATAAACACTCTTATATTATAAAATCTAAGACAACTTAAATTTCCATTTAAACTTATTATATTTAATATATACCCTAAAACCCCACCCAACCCTCTTACTATTAATACAACCCTTTTTATTATACTACTTATACAAATCATATACATATCTGGTAAAATTAATCATGATAACACAGCCCCACCAACAATAGCACCTCCTCTTAATAATACTATTGAATTAGTTATAACAACCCTTTCATCGCCAATTCTCCTGTACCTTCTTAAATTAAACCTTCCTCTAAGTCTATAATAAACTAAACGAAATGTATAACATACAGTTAAACTCGTAGCAACGACATACAACAAAAAAGAAACCACATTAATTCACCTCATTATTGCAACTTCTAAAATTAAATCCTTAGAGTAAAATCCAGCTAAAAAAGGCCTCCCACAAAGAGCTAAATTCGACAAATTCATCATTATTCTAGTAAATGGTATAAACTTACTTAAACTTCCTATGTAACGAATATCTTGAAATTCTTTTACATTGTGAATAATCACCCCAGCACATATAAATAATAACGCTTTAAATAAAGCATGAGTTAATAAATGAAAAAAAGCTAAACACCTTAAACCTATTGATACTGCTCTTAATATAACACCTAATTGACTTAAAGTGGATAATGCAATAATTTTTTTTAAATCATACTCAAAATTTGCCCCCAATCCTGACATAAATATAGTTAAACAAGAAATCAATAACAAAAATACTTGAACATTAGAATTTATTAAAGCAGGCCTAAAACGAATTATTAAATATACACCTGCTGTCACTAAAGTAGAAGAATGTACCAACGCAGAAACTGGAGTTGGAGCAGCTATCGCAGCTGGTAACCATGCCGAAAATGGAATTTGAGCTCTTTTAGTTATCGCTGCCAAAACAATAAAAAATTTTATTGTTAAATCTACTTCATCCCTTAAATAATTACAATTAACAAAAAAATTTCATCTTCCAATTCTCAATATCAAACCGATACTTAAAAGAATAGCAACATCTCCCACACGATTTGATAACACAGTTAACATCCCAGCATTAGCTGACTTCTCATTCTGATAATAAATAACCAAAGCATATGAAACCAAACCTAAACCATCTCATCCCAATAAAATTCTAATTAAATTAGGCCTAATAATTAAAATAACTATAGACCCCACAAAAGCTAAAACAAGATAAATAAACCGATTAATATTAATATCACCCCCTATATATTCCCCCCTATAAAATAAAACCATAGAAGAAATTAATATTACAACCCCTATAAATATTAAAGACATTCAATCAAAAATATAAGATACTACAACTGTACTAGAATTTATAGATATAATCTCTCACTCAATCATGTAACACTTACCTAATATTAATATATATAAACATATAACTATTCTATAAATAGATCCTACTAATAAAAAAAATATTCTAACTAAATTTATTGAAACCTTTCAAACCACATTTTACAATATTATAAATAATATATCATTAATTTTTTAAAAATAATATTTTAAATTTTATAAAACTCTTTAATTTCCAAGACCTAAAATAAACTCTTATATCTTCGACACCACAAATCAAAATTTTAAATTAAACTATTTAGGTAAAAATTAGGTATAATTAAAGCTCTCTTTAAAATTAATACATTTAAAGGAATTCAATGTAAACTCAATACCAAATATTCACGAATCTTACCTGAACAACAAGAATATAAAGACCTAAAAAATAACCCATGTTGACTTAAAGAATATATATATAAAGTATAACAAGCCCTGAAAAAAGATAACAAACAAATTCCAAAAATAGTAACTTTTCTCCACCCCACCATTCTTATAATTAAATTAATCTCTCCTAATAAATTCAAAGTAGGAGGAGCTCCTATATTCCCAACTCTTAATAAAAATCATCAAAGACCTATCCTAGGTATAAAATTTATTAAACCTTTATTAATTAAAAGCCTTCGACTTCCTAGCCGCTCATACACCATATTTGCTAAACAAAATAATCCAGAAGAACACAACCCGTGCCCCACTATAACAACCACAGCCCCATTTATTCCCCACCATCCAAACCCTATTAAACCAGCCAACACCAAACCTATATGAGCTACAGAGGAATATGCAATTAAAGATTTGATATCCACTTGCCGAAGACAAATCACCCTTACAACCACACCTCCTAAAATTCCAACTCCTACCCATAACCAACAAAATATCTTTCTAACCTCCCTAAATAAAGGAAGAATACGAATTAAACCATACCCCCCTAACTTCAATAACACCCCAGCTAAAATTATAGACCCTGCCACAGGAGCCTCTACATGTGCCTTAGGAAGTCATAAATGAAACATATACATAGGTAACTTTACAATAAAAGCCATTACACTCGCAAAAAATCAAACTTTAGATCCTAACCTTAAATTATAAACTTCAAAAGTTAAACCATATGTCATTCTCCCACCAATCCAATATAAATTAAGAATAGATACCAATAAAGGCAATGAAGCAAACAAAGTATAAAACAATATATAAATTCCAGCTTGAAGACGTTCAGGTTGGTATCCTCACCCTAAAATTAAAATTAAAGTAGGAATCAAAGATGCCTCAAATCTAATATATATAAATAAATAATTCATTGAACTAAATGTCAATAATAAAAAAAATAATAAACACAAATTAATTAATAAAAATACACCACTATAATTCCCAGAAAAATAAACTTTTCTTCTAGCTACAACAATTAAACACATAATTCACACACTTAAAAAGATCAAAATATAACTTAAATAATCTACCCCTATTCCAAATCCCAACTCATAAACAAAAAAATCATGATTACAAAATAAACTCAAAATAAAACAACCTAAAAATAACAAAATCTGAACTAACCTCCACTCCCTAACAAAACACATTGTAAACACAAGAAAAAATATAAACTTTAACATCCTAATCTTCTAAACCTATTAAAATAATCATTACCATGAAAACATACAATAGAAACAAGTAATGATAATCCTAAAGCACCTTCACAAGCAGCTAAAGTTAAAAAAAACAACACAAAATATATTTCTCTTCCTATAGAAGAGATTTGCCCTCCTATACAAAAAAAAATTCCTAATATAATAAACTCCAATCTTAAAAGAGTATTTAATAAATGTTTACGATTACTTGTAAACACAAAAAAACCACTTATAATCACAAATACAGAAGTGACCATATATAAACTATTCAAAATTATCATTAGTTTTAATAGTTTAAATCCAAAACTTTGGTCTTGTAAATCAAAAATGAAATAATTTTCTTAAAACTTAAATAATTATTTATTTATATTTTACTTTTTATTCTCCCTATCATTATTATAGTCTCCTTACTATTCCTAACAATAACACATCCTCTATCGACTGGATTAACCCTCCTAGGTCAAACAATCCTTATTGCAGCCGCCTCAGGACTCACCTCTAACTCATTCTGATTCTCTTACATCCTCTTTTTAATCTTTCTAGGAGCCATATTAGTATTATTTATTTATGTAGCCTCTATTGCATCTAATGAACAATTTTCTTTTAACTTCAAAGCATTTGTATTATTTATACTTGTAAGTAGGCTATCTCTAATTATAATTTTTTTTGATCAGATTCTTATATCAAATAAAATTTCATCTTTTGCTTCATCCCTTCCCTCATCTTACATTTTCTGAACTAATTCGCTTCAAATTAGACCAATCTATAATATACCCTCTTTTCAATTTACAATCTTTATTATCCTTTACCTCCTTCTTACCTTAATTGTTATTGTAAAAATTATAAATATATATTCAAGGCCTCTTCGTCTCTCCTATTAATGATAACACCTTTACGAAAATCTCACCCTTTATTTAAAATTGCAAACAACGCATTAGTAGATATGCCAATTCCTAGAAATATTTCAACCTTTTGAAACTTCGGCTCTCTCCTCGGTCTTTGCTTAATAACTCAAATTATAACAGGTCTATTTCTTGCTATACACTATACAGCAAATATTGAACTAGCTTTTTCTAGAGTTGCCCATATTTGCCGAGATGTATCCTACGGTTGATTACTTCGAACCCTCCACGCTAATGGAGCCTCTTTTTTTTTCATCTGCCTTTACTGTCATATTGGACGAGGAATGTATTATGGCTCCTACATAATCTTTCATGCCTGAATAATCGGAGTAATTATATTATTCATAGTTATAGCAACAGCTTTCCTAGGGTATGTATTACCATGAGGTCAAATATCATTCTGAGGTGCTACAGTTATTACAAATCTATTCTCAGCCATTCCTTATATTGGAACAAATTTCGTTCAGTGAATTTGGGGAGGATTTGCCGTAGAAAATGCTACACTAACACGATTCTTTACTTTCCATTTCCTATTTCCATTTATTGTGGCAGCCGCCACTTTAGTTCATATTTTATTCCTACATCAAAGAGGAGCTAACAACCCACTTGGAATCTCAAGACAATCTGATAAAGTGCCTTTCCATCCGTACTTTACATTTAAAGATATTGTAGGATTCCTAATTATATTAATAATTCTAATTCTTTTAACTCTCTACAATCCTTATCTTCTAGGAGATCCTGATAATTTTATCCCTGCTAATCCTTTAGTGACCCCTGCTCATATTCAACCAGAATGATATTTCCTATTCGCATATGCTATTCTCCGCTCCATCCCCAACAAACTAGGAGGAGTTATTGCACTAGCTTTATCTGTTGCAATCCTCGCAATCTTACCTTTTACTCACTCCTCAAATTTCCGAAGATTAACTTTCTACCCTGTTAATCAAATTCTATTCTGATCCCTTATCGTAACTATTATCTTATTAACATGAATTGGAGCTCGTCCTGTAGAAGATCCTTATACTCTCACAGGACAAATCTTAACTATCTTATATTTCTCATATTACATTATTAACCCTATGATAATTATATGATGAGATAAACTTCTCAACTGATTATTTATTTTATTAAAAATAAATGTTTTGAAAACATTAGAAAAGTGTAATCTCACTTAATAATCAATTATGTTTAAATCAGAAAAAAAACACTCTTATCTTTAATTCCCAAAACTAAAATTTTTCACTTAAACTATTTTCTGAACTCTATAACAAGCAGCAAAAACATAACATTTTAAACCCTAAAAAAAAAATTAAATAATTTAAAGAAACAGGTAAAAACCCCTTTCAAGCTAAATACATAAGTTTATCATATCGCAACCGAGGTAATGTCCCACGCACCCAAATAAACACAAAAGAAACAAATATTAATTTTAAATAAAATAATACTCTACAAATATTTCCTCCTAAAAACAATAAACTAAATAATATTCTTATAAACAAAATTCTAGCGTACTCAGCTATAAAAATTAAAGCAAAACCACCTCTCCTATACTCAGTATTAAAACCTGATACTAACTCAGATTCCCCCTCAGAAAAATCAAATGGAGTTCGATTTGTCTCTGCTAAACAAGAAGCCAACCAAACCAAAGACAATGGAAACGTCAATCAAATGAACCATACCTTCTCTTGATATAAAGAAAATATTTCTAAATTAAACCCCCCTACCAAAAAAATAAAAGAAAGTAACACTAATGCTAAACTCACCTCATAAGAAATAGTTTGCGCTACCGCCCGCAACCTACCTAAAAGAGAATATTTACAATTAGAAGATCACCCAGCCCTTATAGTAGAATAAACTCCCAATCTTAAACAACACAAAAAAAATAACACACCTATATTAAAATTAACTAAACCTACCTCATAAGGTACTACACATCATACAATAAGAGCAATAAACAACCTAAACACAGGAGATAAATAATAAGGTAAAAAATTAGAAACGGAAGGAAACGTCTGCTCTTTAGTAAATAACTTAACTGCATCTGAAAAAGGCTGTAATAACCCTATATAACCAACCTTATTTGGACCTTTACGAATTTGAATGTAACCTAAAACTTTACGTTCTAATAGTGTAACAAAAGCCACCCTTACTAAAACACAAATTATTAAAATTAAATAATTAATTACTATTATAATCAACACAAAATAATTAGCAAAGAATTATTTTATTACTTATAGATACACTCTATATTTTTAGGTCCTAAACCTACTACATTAACTTCTGCCAAAGTAATAAACCAATTCAATCTATAAAAATATTTTTATTTATTTGGTCCTTTCGTACTAAAATAATATAACAAATCATTTAAAGATAGAAACCAACCTGATTCACATCGGTCTGAACTCAAATCATGTAAAATTTTAAAAGTCGAACAGACTCTCTCTTGTAACTACTACACCACAAAGAAATTTTAATTCAACATCGAGGTCGCAAACTTCTTTTTCGATTAGAACTCTCAAAAAAAATAACGCTGTTATCCCTAAAGTAACTTAAACTTGTAATCTCCACTAAGGATCTACTAATAATTATATATCAAATATTTTTGTTTATACCTTCGAACAGTTTACTAATTATTCCTATCACCCCAATACAATACTGTATTAACTTTACTCTTTTAAACATTAAAATTTAAAATAAAATTAAACTAATATAAAGATTTATAGGGTCTTATCGTCCCTTAAACTTATTTAAGTCTTTTCACTTAAAAGACAAATTCAAAAATAAAAATAAAGACAGCTTATCCCTTGTCCAACCTTTCATACAAGCCTTCAATTAAAAAACTACTAATTATGCTACCTTTGCACAGTTAATATACCGCGGCCTTTTAATAAATTTCAATGGGCAGGTCAGACTTCATATAACTTCATAGAGACATGTTTTTGTTAAACAGGCAAGAACCTTATTTGCCGAGTTCCTCTATTTTTTTCTTAACTATTTCATATTTTACTTTTAATACTTTTCTTTTTTCTCATATATTAATTCTACTAATATTTTCATTATTTCTAATATTTATCCATTTTAAAAAACATATTATTAATTTAATAAAATCTAATAAATAAATTATTCAATTATATTAGTTAAAACACTTTAAAAATATGGCCACTAAAAAACCTAATTATCAAAATAAATACTTATTAACTTATATTTCACTTATTATTGAATGATAAAGCTCTACCCTTATATTCTTAGATTAAATATTTTAAATTAATATCTATCTAGAATTAAATTCATTTCTTAATAAACCAGATATAAAAACCCGTCATAGCATTTCACTCCTATAATTATATTCAAAATTTTAGTGATATAAAAACTTTCATATAATTATAACTCTTTCTTTTTCGGGATACATTACCTCCTAATATAATTTTAAAAATCCGTAATACACAAAGTACAAATATAAAAATTTCTTTCACTCAATTTCATTTTCACTATATTTAAATATTCTTTTACAATACTATTTACTATAATTTCCAAATTTATTTCAATAAAATCTACTTTTCGTCTCTATTCAAAATTAATTTAATCACCATATTTTACTATACCATTCACTTTTAAATAAACATCTTTTTCAAAATAATTTGATTCTCACAATATTTCTCCTCAATGTAAACGAGATATTTTTCTAATTAAACTATATTTTGCTATCTAGATAAACTTTCCAGTTCACCTACTATGTTACGACTTATTTCACCTTAAATGTGAAAGCGACGGGCGATATGTACACATTATAGAGCCTATATCAAATTATCTTAATAAATAAATTATACAATTAAATCCACCTTCAAATAAAATATTCATTCTACCATCCATTTATAACAAAATATTATTGTAACTCATTTTTTCTTGAATTTAAGCTGCACCTTGATCTAATATATTTTCTCACTTCTAAATTTCAACATCTTATTCTATAAAAGTTATCTAATAATGACGGTATACAAACTATTGAAAACAAGCAAGATATTTCGAGGTTTATCGATTACAAAACAAGTTCCTCTAAAAGGACTAAAATGCCGCCAAATTTTTTAGTTTTAAAGATTATAACTATTACTAACCAGAGATAATCATTTCAAATAAATATAATAGGGTATCTAATCCTAGTTTATAATTTAAATTTCATAAATTAGTTCACTTTTTCTATCCAAAATTCATATTAATAAATATAATTCAATTTTACCTGACATATAATCAAAACAATATAAAATAAAATAACCACATCTTTACTCTCCAAACCTATTTTATTTACTCTTAATGTATAACCGCGGCTGCTGGCACAAAATTTAGCCAGAATTAATTTAGTAACTGAATCAAACCTTAATTTATTTTTCAATACTATATACTGAGACCCTACAAACTATAATGTTGATTTAATTTTTAATTTTTATCTAATCAAATGGATAATCAAAATTTTCATATAAAATTCTACCAAAACATAAAATTTTTTAAGCAAAAATCAAACTTTAATTATTTAAAATAAAAAATATAATCATCTATTATAAATAAAATTTTATTATTTCTTACATAAAAAAATAAATACAACACTTATATTTTCTCTAATATTATCTTCATAAACTTTAATTATTTATTAAATTAATTTATTTTTAAGCAATTCTAAAATAATTTCATAAAATATCCCAAACTAATAAAATATTTTAATTAAATAATAAAGATTTTAAGTTATATAAACTCATAGCCTTCAAAGCTGTAAAAAAAAGTTTTAATCTTTTAAATCTTAATCTTTTTAGTATTATAATTGTACATTTGACTTCCAATCAAAAAGACTAAACTCCATTTAGAAAAGATAATTCTTTTAATAACTTCAATTACTATATTAACCTTATTAATCAGAACACTAATTATATTTATTGCATCTATCTTATCTAAAAAAACAATCATAGACCGAGAAAAAAACTCTCCTTATGAATGTGGATTTGACCCTAAAGGATCAAGACGAATCCCATTTTCTCTCCGATTTTTTCTAATTGCAGTTATCTTCTTAATCTTTGATGTTGAAATTACACTTATCCTCCCGCTTCCATATATTATTCAACTATCTAATATTTTTTCATGAATAACAACAAGTATCCTATTTATTTTTATTCTTTTATTTGGATTATATTACGAATGAGCTCAAGGAGCTCTTGAATGAATTGAATAATAAAATTAGAAAGCGAAGTTTGCATTTAGTTTCGACCTAAATTTTGATCTAATTTGATCTCTAATTTATCTTACTTGATAAAAGCCAAAAAGAGGCTTATCACTGTTAATGATAGAATTGAAAATATTATTTTCTTATCAAGATTATTTTAACTAATATGTAAAGAATTTTCCATCTTACCTTAAAGATCAAAACTTTATGTGCTAATACACCTACATATCTTCAAGCCTTAGTAATTCTATTACATCTTCAGGTTTGCAACCTAATGTCTTTTTTTCCACTATAAAGCCAATAAGAGGATAAAATATCCATAAATAAATTTACAATCTACCGCCTATAGTTCAGCCACCTTATT